GATATATTTCTTGTTGGAAGTAGCCCTGATCCCATTGATAACGAGTGGGACCAAATAATTCGATCGGGGTAGTTGCCGAACCATACCACATAGTTCCAGCAACAACAAAAGCTGCAAAAAAGACAGCAGCGATACTACTGGACAGGACGGTTTCAATATTGCCCATACGTAATCCTTTGTATAGACGTTGAGGCGGGCGGACACTAAGATGGAATAGGCCTGCTAATATGCCCAATGTACCTGCTGCAATATGATGAGAGGCTATTCCTCCCGAAACAAAAGGATCAAAACCTTCCACGCCCCACGCTGGATTTACAGATTGTACTTTTCCAGTTAGTCCATAAGGGTCGGACACCCAGATTCCAGGACCATACAAGCCTGTTACATGAAAGGCGCCAAAACCAAAGCAAGCCAACCCTGATAGAAATAAATGAATTCCAAAGATCTTGGGCAAATCCAAAGAAGGTTTTCCTGTACGTTCATCACAAAATATTTCTAGATCCCAATACACCCAATGCCAGATAGCTGCTAAGAAGCACAAGCCAGAAAACACAATATGTGCCCCGGCCACACCTTCGTAACTCCAAATACCCGGATTCGCTATAGTCCCGCCTGTGATACTCCAACCGCCCCATGAATTAGTTATTCCTAAACGAGTCATGAAGGGTATAACGAACATACCTTGTCTCCACATTGGATCAAGAACAGGGTCAGAGGGATCAAAAACTGCTAATTCATATAGAGCCATCGAACCGGCCCAACCAGCAACCAGAGCTGTATGCATTATATGGACAGAAATCAATCGACCGGGATCATTCAATACGACAGTATGAACACGATACCAAGGCAAACCCATGGAAATACCTCTTTATCAAAGAAAAATAGACACTCTGTAACTTTATTGCATTAGAAAAAACGATGCTATTGATATTCTCTTTTCAGTGGATTATCTCGAAGCAAGGGTTAATGTTAATATTTGTATTTGTTCGATTCTGTTGGTACTAATGGAACAATTCTGTTCGTAGGAACAAAGATAAACAGATCTATTCTATACCCAATAAGTACCAATACGCAATGGGGGTTGATCCCATTTCCTATGCGTGAATGCACCCATACTTGTTCATCTTGTTCATCATTCGAAAGCCCTATTCGTAAAAATTTGCCTTTATTCAGTCTGTCTTCTTTTATGAACTTATCCAATCTAAGGATAAAAATATGATGAAGGCCAATATTATGAAGGCAATAAACTCATTGTTACGTTTCCATACCAAAGTGAAATATAGTACTAGATTTTTTTTTCTGTTATTTTATGCCTATTGGTGTTCCAAAAGTGCCTTTTCGAAATCCTGGAGAGGACGATCTATCTTGGATTGACGTATAGTGCGGCTTGTCAGATATGTTGGGTCATATGGTATTTTCCCGTTCTCTCCCTCGATCGAGATATCCTCTATTTCGCCCAAGAAAGATTGATTGAATCATCAACAATTTGGAGCGCGAAGTGCAATTAGATCCATTTTTTTTTTGGGGGGGGTCCAGATTAATATTATCAAATAATTTATGGTTGGCTTAGTTGGATCAATAAAATGAAGTATACAGGCTCCGTTTATAAAAAACCCAATTGGTAATATATGATTACTATATTGTATCATAAATTATTTGATTTATAAATAGAGATAGGAGTGATCGCAAACTGTTAATCAATCGAATAATAGGATGAATACGTCGAATATTTGATGAGGACATGAAATAAAAAAAACGAAGTTGTAGTAAAAAGAAGTGGTATTGGGGGCATTTGTCCTATATGTGCAAATCGAAGTCGATCGGATCTTTACCCGGAGTAGAGCATAAACCTAAAAAATTTAAGAAGGCCCATTTAGAAACAAGAAAATTACATCGTGATTTGGATCGGATCTCGATGAAACAATACATCAATGATAAGTTAGTTCAATAAGTTTAATGAATTCTTCTTTATTCTATTTCATATATTTATATATATATTATATGGAAATATGGAAGGGTCAAAACTCATCTTTCTTGAAAAATGGAAGAAGGAGCCCCCTCCTTTTAGAAGGAACTTGCTATGAAAAATAAGAGGGCTGGAATCTACACATTGATTCTTTTTTTTTCGCGATTTTTTTTTTTGAACCGTATGCATCAAAAGGTGCATGTACGGTTCCCGAGGGATACAATTTTATCCTAATCAACCGACTTTATCGAGAAAGATTACTTTTTTTAGGCCAAGAGGTTGAGAGCGAGATCTCAAATCAACTTATTGGTCTTATGATATATCTCAGTATAGAAGATGAAAACAAAGATCTGTATTTTTTTATAAATTCTCCTGGCGGATGGGTACTACCCGGAATAGCTATTTATGATACTATGCAATTTGTGCCACCGGATATACATACAATATGCCTGGGATTAGCCGCTTCAATGGGATCTTTTATCCTGGTCGGGGGAACAATTACCAAACGTCTAGCATTCCCTCACGCTTGGCGCCAATGAGTTTTTATTTGATAGAAAAAAGCAGACTATGCCTTCGCCATATGAAATATGAATATTAAGTAATAATAGCATGGCACTGCGAATTCGATATGAGAAAATTCTTTATTCTTTTTTTTTTTTTTGCAAAACATTAGATTATGTATCGAAAGAGGAGTATGAGATAAAGGGTATTTCCGATCTTATCTATCGGGGGTCCGTTTCAGCGTCACAAACTTTTTTTTTGTTTTCACACCAGAAGGCTCTTAGCAATCTTTATGTTATGAAAGGATACGAAAATAAAAACTTATTTGTTTCTTTTTTTATTTGATCGGATCAAAAAGAAACTTTGGGATTGCTGAATCATAGAGGAAATAAATATATAACGTAACGGAGCCATCATAGTATTTTTTTGACTCCTCCGAAAGGAAGGGTGGTAATTGGATCGTTTACCGATCGGGATCTGATAGATCCTACATTTTTCGATGAGAGGTAAAAGTCAATTCCATTGTAGAGCCGTATGCAATTAGCAAAAGATGCCTGTACGGTTGTTCAATTCTATCTTTTTTTCGTGTTATTCTTTATCTCTTCTCGTCGACTCATCATACGAGATAGAGAAATCATTTATTATGTTATATCATCAGGGTAATGATCCATCAACCGGCTGCTGGTTTTTATGAGGCACAAGCGGGAGAATTTGTCATGGAAGCGGAAGAACTACTGAAACTGCGCGAAATCATCACAAAGGTTTATGTACAAAGAACGGGCAAACCCTTATGGGTCGTATCCGAAGACCTGGAAAGGGATGTTTTTATGTCAGCAACAGAAGCCCAAACTCATGGAATTGTTGATCTTGTAGCGGTTCAATGAAAAAAGAAAGGATTTCATGCAAATCCGTGATTTGAGATCTTCTTACCGGGTTTAATTAAATTAAATAAAATGGGGGTAATTCATAATCATCCGGTTAGGATCGATCTAAACCAGTCCATTATGTATATGATTCAGCATGCCAACTATTAAACAACTTATTAGAAACACAAGACAGCCAATCAGAAATGTCACGAAATCCCCCGCTCTTCGGGGGTGTCCTCAGCGCCGAGGAACATGTACTAGGGTGTATGTGCGACTCGTTCAGATCATGACGAAAAACAACTTTTCCAGTATCAATGATCAGTACCAGTGAATAGAATTCCATTCACTATCTAAACTAAAAAAAAAATAAAAAGATCTATCATATTCCCCTATTGCGTATTGTGTATGAAATTTATGGTTTCCGTCGGTGCAAATACAATCACCTAAATTTAAGATGATAAGAAATTCCCCATTGGCAAAAGGGTTATCCATTAAGCGGGGAAAATCAGCAGAAAGATTAGGCTCCTACTCTTGCATTGCAAGAACGGACTAATAGGGTCAGCTACTTAGCTAACCTTCATAATTAAATACCGTTACTGTATAGGTGGATCTCATTGTGAAAGACCTATTACTGGATAATTCATGGGTAGAGCCAAAGAGTGTGAACTGTACAAGTTACCAATAAGATTAATTAGAAGGAGCTCCGGTGTATAGAAAGGACCTCACCGTTTAAGAAGTGACCATAGAAACGATGGAACCCACTATTTCTTTATCCATTTAATTTGAAATTGACTCCTTTTTTTTTATTTTTATTTAACTTACTATGTTTTTGATACCTAGTATCAATACAATTTCTTATTTCGAGGCATAGAAAAAAGAAAAAAAAATCGTGGTCGGGAAGGTTATAGTAGCAAAAGCCATTGGAATTTTGATTTTATACATTGGAAGAATCCGTTTTGTTATTAATAGACCAGGAAAGGGTACAAGGATAACTGAAAGAAAGGAAATCAATTAGTTATTCATCAAAGTTTCATTTATTCAATGACCAGAACTAGACGAGGATATATAGCTCGTAGACGTAGAACAAAAATTCGTTTATTTACATCAAGCTTTCGAGGAGCCCATTCAAGACTTACTCGAACTATTACTCAACAGAAAATCAGAGCTTTGGTTTCGACTCATCGGGATAGAGATCGACAAAAGAGAGATTTTCGTCGTTTGTGGATCACTCGGATAAATGCAGTAATTCACGAGAATAGGGCATCCTATAGTTATTGTAGATTTATACACGATCTGTACAAGAGCCAGTTACTTCTTAATCGTAAAATACTTGCACAAATAGCTATATCCAATAGGAATTGTCTTTATATGATTTCCAATGAGATCATAAAATAAAGAGATTGTAAAGAATTCACCGGAATGATTTTACGATTTAAATAAATGGAGTTCCCCGGAGAATGAACTCCGGGAAGGTAGATTATAAATTAGTATGATATGATAAAGTCATCAAAATGAAGGAATATGTTCAAAAAAAAAAAGATTTATTCTTCCCCGATTATTTTTGTTTCTTACAACACAACAATCAAATCTCGATTCTTAGATTTTTTGAACAAAACATAAAATCCGCGTTTGAGTTGGAATTTTGATTCAATTGAAGAGTAAGCCTATTTATTTCTGGTTCTAAGACCAGTAGTTCTAGCGGTCGACTCGGTTCTTTCAAATTGTTTCTCATTATTAAGAAAAGGTAACGAAGATAAAATACGAGCTTGTTTTATAGCAATAGTAATTAATCGTTGTTGTTTCAAAGTCAATCTATTCACTCGTCTAGATAATATTTTTCCTTGTTCACTAATAAATCGACTAATTAAACTCATGTTTCTATAATCAATTCGATCCCCCGATTGGATCGGGGGCAAACGCCTGCGAAAAGATCGCTTGGATTTAAGAAAGGGTCGCTTGGATTTATCCATGGTTTGTTTATTCCTTATCCCAAAAATCCTATTTCGTTCGAATCAAAAATGAATTAGAATTAAGAAATAGGATTTTGTTTATTTCTATTTAAATATATTTATTTTATTTAAATTTAAATATATGTTATATATATATTATTATATACTATATTATTTTAGTATATTATTTATATTATTTTTACTGTTCCTTGGAAGGGTGACACACAGGCCCTCAGTGCGATCTATTTTTTTATCTCCCCATGAATTGTATGTTTATAACAATAGGGACAGAATTTTCGCAATTCCAATCGACCGGGTGTATTGTGTCGATTTTTTTCAGTAATATATCTGGAAATGCCTGTTGATTCCTTATTAACACCGTCTCGTACACAACTAGTACATTCCAAAAGAACCCTTATTCGGGCATCTTTACTCTTGGCCATGAATCTCCTTTGTTTTTTTTATTCATTCAAGTTTTCTATTTTCGATCCGAAGAAAGTAAGGAAAAAAATGGAAGTTGCTAACTCAAAATCCAATTATGTTAATTATGTTATGATATGAAAGATTTCGTTGTAATCAATAGAGTAATAGTAAATAATAAGTAATACAATGATTTCTAACTCTATTTTAGAACTATATTTCTAATCGCAGTACAGTATTTAATTTAAGGATCTTGTATGATACTCTTGCACTAGACCAACATTTACATTTATGTTTTCCCTCTATTCTTAATTTAATTCGAGTCTGACCCCGAGTTTCACTGAGGTTAAATCCACTTTTATTCTTTCTCTTACTCCTCCTCCCTGATAAAATTATAAAAAAGAGAAAAAAAGAGGAGGGAGAAAGGAATTAGTCACAGATATTTGATTGTATCTCTAATATTCTTCACCCCTTCTCATGTTAATTAAAAAAAGGGAATGTCAACGCATCCGGGAATAAACGATTAATCTCTATCAATAGACCTGCTAAGGACCCGAACCATATAGTACTTAGTACCGGTGCCGTGGAAAGATATGTTTTTAGATCTCGCATTTTAAATCCTCCTTATTTATTGTAATACATAATGGTAATACATATATGATCAGATGCATATGGACCACTTGTATTTGTACACAGAATTCCCAATTCAAATTGAAGATTCGCTAGATAAGATTTTATTTTTCTTAAAACAGAAAAAGAAGTTTCTTTACTCCTGGGCATTCCCCAAAAATATTCATTTATTTTGATTTCATTTTTAGGGTGGGTTTCATATTTTATATGTATATAAGTCTTTTATTATTATATGTTATGTTAATATATAATATAACATGATAAAAAAATAAAGAAGAAATGGGAAGAAAAATTGTGTATATCAATGGAGGCAATAAGGATGTGGAAAACAAGACAGGTATTCTCTACAATGACACTGTAGACCAATTGAAAGGGATGTAGCGCAGCTTGGTAGCGCGTTTGTTTTGGGTACAAAATGTCACGGGTTCAAATCCTGTCATCCCTACCTATTACTTCTCCTCTGAGCAGTAACGAAGAATCAATTGAGATCGTGGATATACATAATTTTTCATTTTATGATACTATATTCATTTTATGATACTATAATAGTATATGCATACAAGATGTGTTGGAGTTACAAAAAGTTTTCTTTATAGTCTTATCTATTGTGATAAGAAAACGCTCTTAGTTCAGTTTGGTAGAACGTGGGTCTCCAAAACCCAATGTCGTAGGTTCAAATCCTACAGAGCGTGATTCCGTTTTTGTTAGTTGGAATTACACTGAACTAACTTCACTTGCTTGAACAGCAATCTGAATTTGACCTCCTGTGGATTAAAGAATAAAGAAAAGAGGAGGTCAATCAAAAAAAGAGATGTTAATTAATCAAAGGTCCAACTGATCGCCACGTCTGTATTGTAAATATGCAGTTACGAATAATCCAGCCAAAGTAATAGGAATTAGACCTAAGACGATTCCAAATAGAAAAACTTCAATCATTTCATTTCAATTTGTTTGAAAAGGGGAAAAGAGAGGTAATATCTATTCCTAAATATTAATCCGAATTGCCCATGAATCGCAATGACCAAGAATTGGCAAGTGACACGGTAAGGAATTCATAGAATACATGGAATCTCACGGAAAGGTTTCTCTTTATGAGTTGCTTAGTCGATTAATTTCAAATAAGTCGTATCTTGCTTAGCCCAATAAATAGGACTGAGGTTATAGTTGA